CGTTTTGGCGGCATGGCCGAGCGGTAAGGCGGGGGACTGCAAATCCTTTTTCCCCAGTTCAAATCCGGGTGTCGCCTAATCACCAAAAGAATCGACATACCTTCTTCTGTTTTGCTGATATAATTTGGAAAATTTTTTCCAGCGGAAGCAAACGGAGGAAACTGATATGATAAATCGTGATAGTCCTTCCATTAGCAATGGAGTGTCTACGGGCCGGGTTTTGAATTAGATTGAATAGCAGGACGGAAATAGAATTCCATTTTTAGTTGCGGAAAGGCCAGAAGATACTTTAGTATACATATTCATCAAAGTCTTTGAGTACTCCGGCATTCAATCAATATTGATTCGATTGAATGGGTAATTGGCTTTTACTTAGCTACTTTTATTCTTTTTTCGTTAACCTCTAGTCAAGAACAGAACATAATAGGACGTCCTCCGATTGTTTTCATAGAGACAATTAAGGAGACGGTAAGGATTAGATCAAAACAAAATGGTAAAGAAATAGGGTATGGGCTAGGTAGTGATCTACTTTTCGTCTATAAGTTTTTACTTAACTTAATGAAGGGCAACAAAAGAAAGAATAGATTTTTATTATTTCTACATATTAATATCATTTCTTTGATACTTCCAAGGGGGTCTCCACATATTTTGCTTGTGCTTAACCTTTTCTGATTATACTAGAAATCTTATAAGACCCTCTTAGAAGTTATAATTGGATTTATTGGATTGTTTCATCAACGATGTTAGGTAAGAATTCATTTTTGACTCTGCGTCAGTGATTCCACTATTATTTATTAGTGAACAATAATTCAATAATTCCTTCATAGAGATAGGGGACATAATTCACATGGATATAGTAAATCTCGCTTGGGCTGCTTTAATGGTAGTCTTTACATTTTCCCTTTCACTCGTAGTATGGGGAAGAAGTGGACTCTAGAAATACTACTAATTGAGTTTAGGAATTAAACTGTATCAATTTTTTTTTATAAATCTTTCAGTTCCGAAGAGCTTTTTTTAGTTGAAATTTCACTATTTCAACACTATTTCAATTTAAAATTCCATTTTTAAATTGAAATAGAAATAAAAAATATCGGCATTTAAAAATTTTCTTGGGTTTTAGTGTAGTAATGTAGTTTATGAATAATATATATGAAGAATACTCTTTCAATCAAACAAATATTTAAATTATTTCCGTGTTCGTATTTCGAAAGTAAAAAGAATACAAAGTAAAAGAAATACAAATGGTAGTAAATTTATTCCAACTGAATTCTTGATCAATTTTCTATTTCGATGAACCGACTCTTACCAAAATTAGATATGGACCGTGAGGAAGAGCTGAACTTTTTTTATTTTACTTTTTTGTTTCCCCTTTTATTATTCAAAGATAAAATAGTTCTGTTATTACATTACGTAGATCCACATTTTCTATCGGAAACAACACAGACATAGTAGTTGTCTAACGAGATACTACACAGACTAAAATATTGTCTTGGGCGAGTCACATATTGCGCACTTCCTGTTTGTTTTAATATTTTGGAAATTTTATTTATGTTGTGTTTGTTTTATTGAACTCACTGTTCAAACGTTAAAAATTGACGAGGTTTACTAACCCTTTCCCCCCTTTTTTCGAAATCCGAAGAAGTTTCCATGGATCATCTGTCAACTGATCGATTAATGACTTCTTCGTCGGAATGCTAATAAAAGGATTACTTTATTTTCTTTTATTATACCCATCGAAGAGGCCTCTTTTGATCGGGATTCATATTGAAAATAATCAGCAATCCGGGAATTCGAATTGTACGAGTCGCTTTTCGATCATTTCTAATTGATTGAAATCAACACAAATTAAATACAACACAGATGTATAAAGCAAAGAAATAGAATTGGGGGGGGGCACTATCATACATTATATATATAATATGTAATTGATATCCATATATATACACCGATATATAGGAATATGACGATACTATTGTAGATTGATCTTTATTAAATTAACTTGGATTACAATACAACTTTATACACTACACTACAATAGTAGTTATAGTATGGATAGTATGGTAGAAAGAAATATCTGAATCTTTCTACCATACTATCGTATCTCATAGAATACGGCTAATTCTAGTCTGCCCATTTCATTTAAGACGCAAAATTTGAATCCCTTTCTTCTCTTCAATTATTGATAAGAACTCAAAAGTCAAGCTTAATTCAAATTAATCACCTTGGCTGACTGTTTTTACGTATATTATAAGTAAAAAAGCGGTAGGAACTAGAATAAACAGTGCAGTAGCAATAAATGCGAGAATATTTACTTCCATAATCTCATTGTTTCATTTTTCTTTAATTCGCAATAACTCGGGAGTTAATCCCATAGAGATAAGAAATCTTTCGCTTGTAAATTCAATGGGATGAATTACATCTCGATGATATCGAATCGGATCAATATCATGAATAACAATATCTGCACTATCAAATCAACTCATCGTCAAGAATTGAATAGTATAACATAGGAAGATCTTTTATCCATACCGAACTCAAAATTTTATTCCTGATCCAACCAAGACTTCCTTTATTTTTTTTTATTTATCATTCTTTTCCATTCTTTCTTTTCTATAACCAACCGCCCTCTTTGTACAACCATCTGATGAAGTATCATCGAACCCTTACCATTGATTCTAAACAAATCCCAACAAACAATAGAAGCTAAATAAAGAGTTAAGTTCTAAACTCCCTTTTTTACTGATCTAATCTTCTTGGAAAACAAAAGAAGGATGATAAAGACGAGTACAAGTTTCGTTATAAAAAAATCGAACATTCCATCAAATGCACTATTTTTTTATTTTTTTATCTAATAATTTGAAAAGTTTTTTCTTTCAAGGAAACCCCTTAATAAAAAAATGGCATCCCCTCCCTAATAAAAAAGGGATCCCTGAAAATATTCTATTACAATAACTATGTTAAAGTTATTTTATATCGTACAAATTCCATTTATATATGTACTTCCGGGAAACGTACAGTACTCTACTCTATTCGACAGATCGGGAGTAATCGAAAAAGCCATACCCAGTACAGTATGGTATCTCTTGGAATCCTGAATCTGATGCTACCAATAATTGTACAAATCCACACATGTCTATCTCCCATCAATCGAATCAGTACTAGTCAAAGAAATGGAAATTCCCCCATTGATGATAAATGTGAAAAAAAGAAAAAAAGAAGAGAGATTGACCTTGGGAATGAAATTCTACTTAACTTTCCCCAAAAATCTTTCACAAAAAATAGAGAGCGGAATTTATATATTTTTTTATTGGATCCGTCGGGACTGACGGGGCTCGAACCCGCAGCTTCCGCCTTGACAGGGCGGTGCTCTGACCAATTGAACTACAATCCCAAGTAAATACCATAATAAAATAAAGTATTATGTATACATATTTTTATGATTTTATTCTAACCCTTTCAATTTTGAATTTAGATTCAAATTGGCGTGTTGTAACAGAGCCGTGAGTGATATATTGATACCCATATGGGTATGCGCTTTAGTGAGAACAACCTGGATTACTAGTAATCCTTTTGTTATTGCCAAATAAATTGGATAATTACTTTTTCAATGAAAAAGGTTTTTTTATTTCCCCTTTTCTTTAGATTTTACTTTATACTTACAGATCCTGATATGAATCTAAATTATTATCAAGATCCTAATTTCTAATTTGTTGGAAAAATGGAGTAAATAAATAGTGGTATAGATATACCAGAGAAGAAAATTTCTCTTCCGTATTCGTATTGGGGGATCGCGCATTTCTGGAGAGCACCAAATGGGTTATATGATACCATTTCCTGGTAGATCGGCGAATTTTTGGGCCGAGCTGGATTTGAACCAGCGTAGACATATTGCCAACGAATTTACAGTCCGTCCCCATTAACCGCTCGGGCATCGACCCCAGAAGAAAAAATTCCAGGCTTATTGATAATCCATGATCAACTTCCTTTCGTAGTACCCTACCCCCAGGGGAAGTCGAATCCCCGCTGCCTCCTTGAAAGAGAGATGTCCTGAACCACTAGACGATGGGGGCATACCATACTTGCACGACCGCCATCATACTATGCTCATAGTATGAATAGTTTTTTTAAATTGTCAATATAATGGAATGGTATGACTCGATACGGAGGATCTTTCCATCTTTCACGATTCTATAGCATTTTTTTCCGCCAATAATTTAGTTCAGAGGCTACGCCAAATTTCTTTATCAATCATTCAATGAAATATGTTGGATCTATGTTAAACTAGTGGGTATATGTATCAATCAAATAAATTTCGTTATGATGTCAATTAGGATTGGAAACAATTAATTGTATTGCTATTTATCAAATCCAATATCAATAAACCTTTTTTTTTACCTATATTCACTAGTATATCCTCCCCTATAATTTACTGGATAAGTCAAATTTCTAATTTCTGAACGAACCACTATGCATATAAGATATATCTATGTATTATATGTACATATATTATAATAAGTATATATACTAAACTCATAGTGGCTAGTGACTTTATTCAGGAATTGAATCAAACAAGCCCTTTTAACTCAGTGGTAGAGTAACGCCATGGTAAGGCGTAAGTCATCGGTTCAAATCCGATAAGGGGCTTTGATTTTTTCATAAATCAAAAAACTCCGGCGGTAGTATTCCTATTTGAAGTACGAATAAAATTATTGTTGATATTTGTAATAAAAAAGTAACAAATTGTATAATGTATAATTTAATATCATTATATAAATTATAACATAGTAATAACATACTAATGAATTAGAGTCTAGGTATAGTTATAAATTTGCTAATCTTATTATAATGAATTATAAATTATAATAAATAAGGATAAGTCGTCTCCTTGAATAAAATATTCCTATTACTTTCCTATTTTCCATTATTCCAATTAAATCGATTAGAAATCAACAAAAGAAAAAGTAAGTGGACCTAACCCATTGCATCATAATTCTATTCTC